GGTGTTTTCTTGAGGAAAATTAAAAAATTATTTTAAAAATAAAAATTATTTTTTATATATAATAATAAAAGTGTTAAATTTAATGTTTGTCTAGAAAAGTGGAGAAATGAAAATGTTTGGCCTTACTGTTTTACCCTGTAAGGCCAAGGAATATCGTGAAGTCTCTAGGCTAATTTATGGTAGGGGAGTTTAGGTTATATATAAATGAAGATTTTATTAGTTAGCTATCCTAAAATGGCCCAAGAGTTTATTTTATTATCTATAATTTTTTTTTCTAGAAGAATTTAGGATAAAAAAAATTATCGTTTTTTATTAAAAATTTTTGTCCTAAATTAGTCTAGAGTTGAAAAATTTGATAAAAGTTTGTAGTGTTTTAGAAGTTATTAGGCCAATAAAAATTAGTAAATTTTTATTGTTATTGTCCTGGTATGGTTGATGTTTTTAAAAAATAAAAAATAAAATTTGTAAAAAAAATTAAAAAATATTGAAAAAAATTAAAAAATATTGAAAAAAAATTTTTTTTTGGCAAATTTTTTTGTCCTTAAATTTGTGATAAAATTTATTTTATTATTTTTAATTAAAAAAAATATTTTTTAAAAAAAAGAAAAATTTTAATTAAAAATTAGTTTGTTGTTTGGCCTTTAAAACCCGAGTTTATTAATAATATGATGTTATAGAGTTTAATGCTGATCTAGGGAAAATAGGGACAAAAGGAATAAGTAGATATAAGTCTATTAGGATTTTCTCCTTATTTTTCCTAGAGTGTGTGGTAAAGAGATGAATATTATTCGCTAGGGAGAGTTAGGTCAAGTAAAGGAGGATATCAACTAACAAGGGTCTTGGGTGAGTTAGGTGCTTGAGTAATTAATCATATTGTCTCAGTCTGACCAATGTTTGGTTTGAAGTATTTTAGAATATGAATAAGAACGAGTTGTTCTTGTTGACTAGAAGTAGTCCTAAAATAAGTGAGGTTTTAGGTGGGTATCTACCTAAGACTAATAATCTAGAGGTCTTTAGGTTAGTGCAAACGAATTGATCTTTGTCAATTTGTTTGTGTTCTAGAGAAATCTAGGTTAACAACAAACGAATTGATCTTTGTCAATTTGTTTGTGTTCTAGAGAAATCTAGGTTAACAACAAACGAATTGATCTTTGTCAATTTGTTTGTGTTCTAGAGAAATTTAGGTTAACAACAAACGAATTGATCTTTGTCAATTTGTTTGTGTTCTAGAGAAATCTAGGTTAACAACAAACGAATTGATCTTTGTCAATTTGTTTGTGTTCTAGAGAAATCTAGGTTAACAACAAACGAATTGATCTTTGTCAATTTGTTTGTGTTCTAGAGAAATCTAGGTTAACAACAAACGAATTGATCTTTGTCAATTTGTTTGTGTTCTAGAGAAATCTAGGTTAACAACAAACGAATTGATCTTTGTCAATTTCTTTGTGTTCTAGAGAAGTCTAGGTTAACAACAAACGAATTGATCTTTGTCAATTTGTTTGTGTTCTAGAGAAATTTAGGTTAACAACAAACGAATTGATCTTTGTCAATTTGTTTGTGTTCTAGAGAAATTTAGGTTAACAACAAACGAATTGATCTTTGTCAATTTGTTTGTGTTCTAGAGAAATTTAGGTTAACAACAAACGAATTGATCTTTGTCAATTTGTTTGTGTTCTAGAGAAATTTAGGTTAACAACAAACGAATTGATCTTTGTCAATTTGTTTGTGTTCTAGAGAAATTTAGGTTAACAACAAACGAATTGATCTTTGTCAATTTGTTTGTGTTCTAGAGAAATTTAGGTTAACAACAAACGAATTGATCTTTGTTTAGTTTGTTATTGGCCCTTAAAGTAGCAAGGAACTTTGTTTAAACAAACTTTGTTAATTTGTTTGTGTTCTAGTAAGATTTAGGCAAAATCAGTAATAAACAAACAAAGTTTTAACAAAGGTTTTAACAAAATTTGTAGTTACGTTTGTTCTTTTAAAAGTGCATCGTAGTCTGCGATTTGCCGACAATTGATCTGTTTGATCAAATCTTGTTTTCGAGGTTTGGCGAGAAAAAAATTTGATCAAATTTGAAAAATTGTTGGTTAGGGGGCAGGGGAGTTTGCGAGGAAAAAAAGTGTATTTTTTTTAATAAAATTTAGTTTGTCGTGGTGAGATTTAGGACTAAAGAAATATTAGTTGTTTTAGAGTTTTTTTGGATAAAAAAAATTTTAAGTTCATTACACGGTTGGAGGTGGAGGAGTTGGTTTTAAAAAATTTGCTAGAGAGTTTTGGGATAAACTTTAAAAATTTTTAAAAAAAATTAAAAAAATTTGTTAAAGTTTGTTAAAAACGTCGTGGGAAAAATTAGTGCAAATTTTTTAGTGCCGAAAAATATGTCTACCAAGCATTCAGACAATAGCCCCATATAGGTAGGTTGCGCGAAGTCCATTGCACTGTGGGTTCAGGCTAGAAATCGGTTAGGCGCGTACACTTGAGATGAGGATTGAAAGGAACCAAAAAAAAAAAATACCAGCTGCCAGGAAAACCAGTTATGCTATGGGCAAGGGTAAGAGGGTAACTAACCCATTAACCAGAGGCCTTGGAAAAGGTGAGAAAGTGGTGATGGAGAGTAGAATGGTCCTGACCTAACAACCAGAGGCCTTGGAAAAAGTGAGAAAGTGATGCAACCTCAAGTTATGGACGTGATACTAGGGAGGGGGGCCTTATATACAGGGGTTGATGATTCTCACGTGAGAAGCCAGATTACGAAATAACCGGGTATAAAATACACTGCCGTATTGACGAGAGATTTTGCAGGTATGTCTGAATGTAAGACTATGGAGGGTAGTAATGACTGGATATCCATGAGGAAATAGAATAATGCACAAGTAGCTGTAACGTTCTTGAGTTGAATTAATAGGTTGATTGTACTTGTATCACGGTCGTATGGTATATAATATTATGCACTATAAACAGTTATGTATTATGTAAAAGTTATAGTAATATGTATTAGTCCAATATTCATGGGGTAAATAAATAATGCATAATTAAACATATACGTATAATGTCTAATATATAGGATAATGTATTAATGATTTATCGTGGGGTAAATCAGTTAATGTACAATATACATAATAGTATTTAAATCATCACCCCATAATTTTCTAAGTCCGTAACAGATGTGTGGAAAACGGGTGTGTGGTGAGGTAGGGGAATCTTTCTAAAAGGAGTCAAAAGTTAGAAGCGCGTTAGGATTTCAGTTGGGGGGTGGGGGGATAGGGAGAGAAAGAATTAGGCCGCTGGGGCGGCTAGTTTTAAGGCAAAAAAGCCGCTAGAAGCGGCTGGGGTAGGAAGAATTAGGCCGCTGGGGCGGCTAGTTTTAAGGCAAAAAAGCCGCTAGAAGCGGCTGGGGTAGGAAGAATTAGGCCGCTGGGGCGGCTAGTTTTAAGGCAAAAAAGCCGCTAGAAGCGGCTGAGGTAGGAAAAATTAGGCCGCTGGGGCGGCTAGTTTTAAGGCAAAAAAGCCGCTAGAAGCGGCTGGGGTAGGAAGAATTAGGCCGCCGGGGCGGCTAGTTTTAAGGCAAAAAAGCCGCTAGAAGCGGCTGAGGTAGGAAAAATTAGGCCGCTGGGGCGGCTAGTTTTAAGGCAAAAAAGCCGCTAGAAGCGGCTGGGGTAGGAAGAATTAGGCCGCTGGGGCGGCTAGTTTTGAGGCAAAAAAGCCGCTAGAAGCGGCTGGGGTAGGAAGAATTAGGCCGCTGGGGCGGCTAGTTTTAAGGCAAAAAAGCCGCTAGAAGCGGCTGGGGTAGGAAGAATTAGGCCGCTGGGGCGGCTAGTTTTAAGGCAAAAAAGCCGCTAGAAGCGGCTGGGGTAGGAAGAATTAGGCCGCTGGGGCGGCTAGTTTTAAGGCAAAAAGCCGCTAGAAGCGGCTGAGGTAGGAAAAATTAGGCCGCTGGGGCGGCTAGTTTTAAGGCAAAAAAGCCGCTAGAAGCGGCTGGGGTAGGAAGAATTAGGCCGCTGGGGCGGCCAGTTTTAAGGCAAAAAAGCCGCTAGAAGCGGCTGGGGTAGGAAAAATTAGGCCGCTGGGGCGGCCAGTTTTAAGGCAAAAAAGCCGCTAGAAGCGGCTGGGGTAGGAAAAATTAGGCCGCTGGGGCGGCTAGTTTTGAGGCAAAAGATAGTTTAAACAAAATACTGGCTTTGGGGGTCAGTGATAAGGAGGCACAGTCCTTTCTTTTGATGTTCTGGGAGAGCACATCTCGTCTTTGGTTTACAAAGCCAGGGCTTTAATGATTTAAGCTACCAGAACCTACCAGTTTATGAGCTTGTTCTCTAAGCTAGAGGCGAGGGGAAATAGTAAAAGGAAGACTAAGAAATAAAACCCTGAGGCTAGTTGACCTAGGATGATGAAGGGGTGTTCAACGGGTTGGCCGCCAATTCAGGTCAGAATAATAATGTCTGCAATAAGGAGTCAGAAGAGAATTTGGGAGACTGGTCGGAAGGATAAAGTTCGTTGTTTGGATGCATGTGTAAGTGGAAGTGTGAAGAGGATGAGAATTGAGAAAAGAAGAGCGAGGACACCCCCCAGTTTGTTTGGGATAGACCGCAGGATGGCATAGGCGAAAAGGAAGTACCATTCGGGCTTAATATGTGGGGGGGTTACTAGGGGGTTTGCAGGTGAGAAATTTTCTGGGTCCCCTAGAAGATTTGGTGAAAAAAGTGCTAGACAGAGCAGGCATCATAGTATAATGAGGGCGCCCAGGGCGTCCTTGTATGAATAGTAGGGGTGGAAAGGAATTTTGTCTGGGTTAGAGTTAAGTCCTGTTGGGTTGTTTGAGCCTGTCTCGTGAAGGAAAAGAAGATGAATTATGGAAGTCCCCATGATGATAAAGGGGAGTAGAAAGTGGAAGGTGAAGAATCGGGTAAGGGTTGCTTTATCAATTGCAAAACCTCCTCAGATCCATTCAACTAAGGTGTTTCCTACATAGGGAATGGCAGAGAGAAGGTTTGTGATAACAGTTGCCCCCCAGAAAGATATTTGTCCTCAGGGCAGAACATAACCCATGAAGGCTGTGGCTATAGTTAAGAGAAGTAGGACAACTCCAATATTTCAAGTTTCTGTGAAAATGTAGGAGCCATAGTAGAGGCCTCGTCCGATGTGGAGGTAGAGGCAAATGAAAAAAAGGGATGCTCCGTTAGCATGCAGGTTTCGAATAAGCCAGCCATGTTGAACGTCTCGGTGGATGTGGGCTACGGATGAAAATGCAGATACTACGTCTGCAGTATAGTGTATGGCCAAGAATAGACCTGTGAGAATTTGAATAATAAGGCATAGGCCGAGGAGAGAGCCGAAGTTCCATCAGGCAGAGATGTTTGATGGGGTTGGTAGGTCAATGAAGGAGTCGTTTACGACTTTTAGGATCGGGTGTTGTTTTCGTATATTGGTGGTCATTGCTTTAGTAGTTGAATAACAACGGCGGTTTTTCGGGTCGTAGGTTTTGGATATAGGCCAAACTAAAGTAATGATGTATTTTGTATGTTTTTTGGGGCTTTGTTTTATGGTGGGTTTAGTTGGTGTTGTATCCAACCCATCTACTAATTATGGGGCGGGCAGCCTAGTTTTTGCTGCAGGTGCCGGGTGTGGGATACTGGTTATATGGGGGTGTTCATTTGACTCTCCCATCCTGCTTTTAATTTATTTAGGAGGAATGCTTGTTGTTTTTGCCTACTCTGTTGCGCTGGCGTCTGATCTTTTTCCTGAAACGTTGGATGATTTTGGGGCTTATTTTGGTGGGTACGTTTTGTTAATTCTTCTATTGGGTGTGGTTTATAGTGAAGTTGGGTTAATTGGGTTGGGAATAAGCGGAGTCGATTCATTTGGGTTATCCATTATTCGTATGGATCTAAGTGGTGTGTCATTATTGTACCATTTAGGTGGAGTAGGGTTGTTAATTTGTGGATGGGCCCTATTATTAACACTTTTTGTTGTGTTAGAATTAACTCGGGGGATAGTGCGAGGGGGTCTTCGTGCGGTTAGGTGAGTAAAAGGACGATAAAACATAGTGAAGTAACTAAGAAAATTGAGAGGTAGAATTTTATCAGGCCTTTTTGTGCTAAAGAGGTTGTTTTAATACTAGAAAGATTTATTGATGTTAACCCCTTTGGGCCGGACTTTTCTAATCAGAGAAGGTCATTGATGTGAAATGCTAGGTTTTGCCCTATATTAAAGGAATAAAGAGGATAAAGTCGATGGGCGGCTTGGTTGAAATAGCCAAGTTGGCTGGAAAATTGGTGGTGTTTGTGTCGTTTTGATGTTATTAGTCAAGCTGTTTTTTTTGCGACCTGAAGTGCAAAGATAGCGCCGAGGGTGGTGATAATTAGGGCCATTATTTTTATAGAGGTGGGTATGGTAGTTGGTGTTGGTTTTGTTGGTAAGATGGTTGCTATCAGAAGGAGGCCAACTAAAAGGCTTCCGATAGCAAGTCGGATGATTGGGCTGGTTAGGGTTGTTGGGATTTCATTTATGGCAGTTGTTGTTGTTCGTGGGGTGTTTAGTTGAACATAGAAGGTTATTCGTATAGTATAGGTGGCAGTTAGTATTGTTGCAAAGAGGGTAATTATTAGGGCTCAGGCGTTCAGGGATGAGTTGTTTATTGTTTCAATAATGGAGTCTTTGGAGAAAAAGCCAGATAAAAATGGGGTTCCTGTTAGGGCAAGATTTCCGATGGTCATACAGGTAGCCGTAGTGGGTATGAGTTTTTGTACTCCACCTATTTTTCGGATATCCTGTTCGTTATTAAAATTGTGGATAATTGCGCCAGAACATAAGAACAGCATTGCTTTGAAGAAGGCATGGGTTGAGATATGAAGGAAAGCCAATTGGGGTTGGTTTAAGCCGATTGTTACTATTATGAGGCCTAGTTGGCTTGAGGTCGAGAATGCAATGATTTTTTTAATGTCGTTTTGTGTCAATGCACACAAGGCTGTGAATAGAGTGGTGAGTGCTCCGAGACACAGGGAGATAGTTAGGGCTGTCTTATTGCTTTCTAGAATTGGGTGAAGGCGAATAAGAAGGAATACGCCAGCTACCACTATGGTGCTTGAGTGGAGTAGTGCTGATACAGGTGTGGGGCCTTCTATGGCAGCTGGTAGTCATGGGTGAAGTCCAAATTGGGCGGACTTTCCTGCTGAGGCTAGAATTAGCCCTAATAGGGGCAGAAGAGGGGGGTTTTTTATTTGAATGGTTATTTCTTGAATGTTTCAGGTGGCCAGGTGGGTTGCGAGTCAGGCTAAAGAGATAATGAAGCCAATATCTCCGACACGATTAAAAATAATGGCCTGAAGGGCTGCTGTGTTGGCATCAGGGCGGGCAAACCATCAACCAATGAGTATAAAAGATATAATGCCGACACCCTCCCAGCCTACGAAAAGTTGAAATATATTGTTAGCTGTTACTAGAATAAGTATAGCAAGCAGGAATACTAGAAGATACTTGAAGAATCGGGCTATATTTGGGTCTGATGATATGTATCAGTTGGCAAATTCAAGGATAGATCAGGTAACGAAAAGACTAATTGGGACAAATGTGAGGGAGTATATGTCGAAGATAAAGCTAATGCTAATTTCTATGCCGGATATGCTGGTTCACGTAAGATTGGTTGTTGAGGCTTCTATTCCGGAGAACATAAAGATAGTGAGGGGGATTAGGCTAACTTTGAAGGCTAGTTGAACGGCGGTCTTTGCATATAATATAGTTCAGCCTATTATTAAGGGGATGGGGTTTATGGTTATTAGAAGTGGGTGGGTTAAAATGAACAGGACCGTAAGTATGGCAGAGTGCATGATAAGGCCGTGCATGCTTACTTTTACTTGGAGTTGCACCAAGATTTTTGGTGCCTAAGACCAATGGATTACTGCTTTCCTTTAGAAGTAAGAGGTCTGAGGATTTTATCTTCAGATGTTCGATTTAGCAGGTCTATTTGTTCATACACCTCTTGGTAAATAAGGAAGTAATTTCCTGTCTCTAGATTCACAGTCTAGGGTTTTGGGTAAACTATATTTACATGTAAAAAGTCCTGAGATCAGTGCGGGTTTGATGATTAGAAGCCCCAAGGGAAATAGATGAAGGGTGAGGATTAGATGTTCTCGGGTGTGGGTGGGATAAAGGGATTGGAATTGTGTGGAGATTACTCCTCGTTGGGTTATTAAGAACATGTATAGGGAGTATGAGGCAGTAATTAGTGTCCCGATCCCAGTTAAAATAATGGAGGGAGGAGACCAGTTAAATAGGGCAGTGATAATAAGGAGCTCCCCCACTAGATTAATGGATGGTGGTAGGGCCATATTAGTTAAGTTAGTGAGTAGCCATCAGGTCGACAAAAGTGGAAAAATGAGCTGGAGACCACGAACAAGGAGGAGGGTTCGAGTGTGAGTGCGTTCGTAGTTAGTGTTGGCTAGGGTAAAGAGAGCTGAAGATGTGAGCCCATGTGCAATTATTAGGGTTATAGCGCCCGTCATTCCTCAGGGGGTTTGCGATATGATTGCAGCTGCGACTAGGCCCATGTGACTGACGGATGAGTAGGCAATCAGGGCTTTTAAGTCTGTTTGTCGAAGGCAAATTGAGCTGGTTATTAGGATGCCTCATAGGGCCATTACTATAATTGGGAGCAGAAGGGTTGGGGGATGCGGGTTTAATATGGGGGAGATGCGGATTAGGCCGTAGCCCCCCAGTTTTAGCAGGATGGCGGCTAGGACTATTGAACCCGCAATTGGGGCTTCTACGTGGGCTTTGGGTAGTCAAAGGTGAAGGCCATATAGGGGGAGCTTTACTATAAAGGCTAGTAGGGAGGAAAGTCAGAATATCTGGGCTGTTTTTGTTGAGGGTAAGTCTGGTTGTTGGAGAAAAAAAAGCTCTATTGAAGTGTGGAGATGTGTGCTATGAAGGTGAAGAAGGGTAATTAGGAGGGGGAGGGAGCTTGCTAGTGTATAAAAAAGGAAGTAAAGTCCTGCGTTTAATCGTTCGAGTTGGTTGCCTCATCGTGTAATAATGACTAGGGTTGGGATTAGTGTTGTTTCAAAGAGGATATAAAATAGAACAAACTCTGAGGCGGCAAAGGTTATGATAAGGGCCGTTTGTAAAGTTATTAGTGTTATTAGGAATATGCGTTTTCGGTTTACGGGCTCAGTTTTTAGGTGATTTTGGCTGGCTATGATTATGAGAGGAAGTAATCAGCATGTGAGGATGATAAGGGGGGCGGAAACAGGGGTGATTGAAAAATAAGGTGTTGGGTTGGAAATTTCTAATACTAGTGGGTGGTTAAAGAGGGACAAACTTAACAAGGCTAGAAGGGTCGAGTAAGCGGTTGTTGTTGAGAATAGTGATGTTGGTTTGAGTAGAAGTGTTGATGGGATTAGCAGGGCGGTTGGGATAATAATTTTTAACATTTCAGTAGGTTTAGGTTTTTTATGTGGTCGGTCCCATGCGTTCGGGCAGTAGCTACGAGTAGGGCGAGTCCTGAGCTAGCTTCGCAGGCCGATATGGCCAGGAGAAGAATGGGTATAATGGCAGTAGTTGTGGAGTTAGTGAGGGAAATAAGTGTTGTTATTATTAAATAAAGTACTAGCATTAGGGTTTCAATGCAGATTAGAACGGATATAAAATGGGTTCGGTGGAGGATAAGTCCTAGTAAGCCCAACAGGAATGAGGTGTTTAGTAGAAAAAGGGTTGTTGGCATGTTAGGGGTTCTGGTGGTATCAGAGTCTACTAAGTCGAAATTAGTAATTTTTATTAAACTAACCCCTTATTCTGCCCAATCTAGGCCACCTTGTATCCATTCATAAATTAGGCCGATAACTAGAAGAGCAACAATAGTTGATGTTCAAGTGATTGTTGTTGAGGGGTGTGGGAGGTTGATTGCTCATGGGGTTGGTAGTAGAAGAGCAATTTCTAGGTCAAAAAGGAGGAAAAGGATAGCAATTAAAAAGAATCGAACTGAGAAGGGTAATCGAGCAGATCCGAGTGGGTCAAATCCGCATTCGTATGGGGAGAGCTTTTCTGTGTCTGGGAGGAGTTGGGGGAGCCAAAAGCTAATAATCATTAAAAGAGTGGACAGTAGGGAGGAAATTATTAGTATGGTCGTTAAGGTCATTACTTTTTCTCAGGGTTGGGCTGAGATTGGATGATTGGAAGTCATCTATAATGTTTATATTAAAAAAGTAAGAGCCTCATCAGTAAATTGATACATATAGGAAGAGTCAAACTACGTCTACAAAATGTCAGTATCAGGCGGCTGCTTCAAATCCAAAATGGTGGTCGGTTGTAAAGTGGTGGAACATTTGTCGGATTAGGCAGGTGAGTAAAAAAGTAGAGCCAATAATGACATGTAAACCGTGAAATCCTGTAGCCACAAAAAAAGTCGAGCCGTAGACAGAGTCTGAGATAGTAAAGGGGGCTTCATAATATTCACCTGCTTGTAGGGCTGTAAAGTAAAGGCCTAGGAAGACTGTTAAGGTTAATGCTTGGATGCTGTCTTTGCGGTTTCCTTCTATTAGGGCGTGATGGGCTCATGTTACTGAAACGCCAGAAGCAAGTAGGACAGCAGTGTTTAAAAGTGGGACTTCAAAGGCGTTAAGGGGGCAAATTCCGCTAGGGGGTCATTGGCCTCCTAGCTCGGGTGTTGGAGCCAGGCTGGAGTGGTAGAAGGCCCAGAAGAAACCCGCAAAAAAGAAAACCTCTGAGGTAATAAACAGGATTATGCCGTATCGTAGGCCTTTTTGTACGGGCGGTGTGTGATGACCTTGATACGTGGATTCGCGGATAATATCTCGTCACCATTGTTGTATTGTTAAGATTAAAATAATGAGGCCGAGGCCTATGAGGCTTATGTTGTTGAAGTGGAATCAGGCTGCTAGGCCTGATGTTATAAGAAGGGCTGCAATAGCCCCTGTAAGTGGTCAGGGGCTTGGGTCAACTATGTGAAAGGGGTGGGTTTGATGGGCCATTAAATGTTTTCTTGTAAATATAGTGTTAGAAGTAGGGTAAAGACGTATGCTTGGATTAGGGCAACAGCTATTTCTAAGCCTGAAAGTAAAATAAGTGTAATAATTGCTATTGAGGAGGCAGTTGGCAGCGTGCTTGCAGTTGCTAGAGCTGCGGATGAAATTAACTGTATTAGAAGATGACCAGCTGTTAGGTTGGCAGTTAATCGAACTCCTAGGGCGATTGGGCGAATTAGCAAGCTGGCAGTTTCGATGATAACAAGTATTGGGATTAAAGGGGCAGGTGTGCCTTCTGGAAGGAGGTGGCCGAGTGAGGCGGTTGGTTGGTTTCGAAGGCCTACTAGGACTGTTATTAATCAGGCCGGGATGGCAAGGGCCATGTTTATTGAGAGTTGTGTTGTGGGTGTAAAGGTGTATGGTAGGAGACCAAGTGTGTTTAGTAAGATTAGTAGGAGAATTAAGGTTGTAAAGGAGCTAGCTCATTTGTGTCCTGGGGTACTAATAGGCATGAGGAGCTGTTTTGTGAGAAGGCTGGTTAATCATGACTCTAGGGCTGTGCAACGGTTTTTAATGAGACGGCCGGTTGTTACTCAAATAAGTAGAGGGAAGACTAAGGCCGGTAGGATTAGTGGAATTCCCAGGGTGGTATGAATGTCAAACTGTTCAAAGAAATTTAGGGCCATGGTCAGATTCAGAGGTTTGTGCTAGGTTGATGGTGACATTGTGTGGGTGTAAGGTTTGGGCGAGTTTTTAGTACTTTTGTTAGTATAATAATAAATGTTGCTCAAATTAGCAGAAGAACTATAAATCAGGGTGCAGGGTTCAATTGAGGCATTTCACTAAGGGGATTTTGGCATCCCCTCTTTAGCTTAAAAGGCTAATGCTGTTTAGCTTCTTAGTGATGAGCAAATTATTGTGTTAGATCAGTTTTCAAAGAGCTGTAGTGGGGCAGATTCTACTACAATTGGTATGAAGCTGTGGTTTGATCCGCAGATCTCTGAACATTGGCCATAGAATAGGCCAGGATGAGACGTGATTAGTGTTGTTTGGTTTAGTCGGCCAGGAACTGCGTCTGTTTTAATGCCCAATGAGGGAATTGCTCAAGAGTGCAATACGTCTTCTGCTGAAATTAAGATTCGGATTGGTGATTCTATTGGAATTACGACACGATGGTCTACTTCAAGAAGACGAAATCCGCCCGGAGGCAGGTCTTGCGTTGGAACTATATAGGAGTCAAACAGGAGATTTTGGTAGTCTGTATATTCATAGCTTCAGTATCATTGGTGGCCAACGGCCTTAATAGTCAGGTGTGGGTTATTAATTTCGTCTATTAAGTATAAAATACGCAGTGAGGGTAGTGCGATTAGGATAAGAATGATAGCGGGGAGAATAGTTCACACTATTTCGACTTCTTGTGCGTCTATGCTATTGGTGTGTGTAAGCTTTGTTGTAAGCATTAGGCTAATAATGTAAAGTACCAGGGCACTAATTAGGAAAACAATTATTAGTGCGTGATCATGGAAGTGAAGTAGTTCTTCTATAATAGGGGAGGCTGCATTTTGAAAGCCAAGTTGTGCTGGGTGTGCCATTGAGGACCATGGGTTAGGGCAATACCCATAATTTAGTGCTGACAGAACTATGTAATAATTTACTAGGACCTCATTAGGGGAGAAGCATTAGGAAGTATGGCTAGCTTGAAACTAGTTAGAGGGGGTTCGAGTCCTCCCTCCCTTGGGGTTTGTACGTGTGTAGGTTCTTCGTAGGTATGGTAGGGAGGCGGGCAGCCGTGAAGCCATTCTAAGTTAGTACTTGTTAGTTCTAGGGCGGATACTTCGCGTTTAGCTGATAAGGCCTCTCAAATGATAAACATTATTATGATTACGGCAGTTAGTGAAATTAGTGAGCCGATGGATGAGATGGTGTTTCATAGGGTGTAGGCGTCCGGATAGTCGGAGTAGCGTCGAGGTATGCCGGCCAGGCCTAGGAAGTGTTGGGGAAAAAATGTTATGTTGACCCCGGCAAATATTACGCCAAACTGGATTTTGGTTCATGTAGGGTGAAGAGCAAAGCCTGAAAATAGAGGAAATCAGTGTACAAAGCCCCCTATAATTGCAAAAACAGCTCCTATGGATAAAACATAGTGGAAATGTGCAACTACGTAGTAGGTGTCATGGAGGACAATATCTAGTGAAGAGTTAGCTAAAATAATGCCAGTGAGGCCGCCAACTGTAAATAGGAAGATAAAGCCTAATGCTCAAAGTATTGCAGCGTCTCATTTGATTGTTCCACCATGGAGGGTTGCGAGCCAGCTAAAGACTTTTACTCCTGTGGGGATGGCGATAATTATTGTGGCAGAGGTAAAGTAAGCTCGGGTGTCAACATCTATGCCTACCGTAAATATGTGGTGAGCCCATACGATAAAGCCTAAAAACCCAATTGACATTATAGCCCAGACTATTCCTATATAGCCAAAGGGTTCCTTTTTTCCTGAATAATAAGTTACAATATGAGAAATCATGCCGAATCCAGGCAGGATTAGGATGTATACTTCTGGATGGCCAAAGAATCAAAATAAGTGTTGATAAAGAATTGGGTCACCCCCTCCTGCGGGATCAAAAAAAGAGGTGTTTAGGTTACGGTCTGTCAATAGTATAGTGATGCCTGCAGCCAAGACAGGTAAAGATAAAAGAAGAAGAACGGCTGTAATTAGGACGGATCACACAAATAAAGGGGTTTGGTATTGAGTTATGTTTGGGGGTTTTATGTTGATACAGGTGGTAATAAAGTTGATTGCCCCCAAGATAGAGGATACTCCGGCTAAGTGAAGTGAAAAGATTGTCAGGTCTACTGATGCCCCTGCATGGGCTAGGTTCCCTGCCAAAGGCGGATAAACCGTTCATCCAGTGCCTGCGCCAGCTTCAATGGCTGATGAGGAAAGTAGAAGCAGCAGGGAGGGAGGAAGAAGCCAGAAGCTCATGTTATTTATTCGTGGAAATGCTATATCAGGGGCACCAATTATTAGGGGAATTAGTCAGTTACCGAAGCCCCCAATCATTACGGGTATTACAAGAAAAAAGATTATAACGAAGGCATGGGCTGTTACGACCACATTGTAGACTTGGTCGTCCCCCAGAAGGGTCCCGGGTTGGCTGAGTTCTGTTCGAATAATTAAGCTCAGTGCTGTGCCGACTATGCCGGCTCAGGCACCAAATAATAAGTATAGAGTGCCGATGTCTTTATGATTAGTTGAGAATAATCAACGAATTAAGGACACTGGTAGGGTGGCTGAGTAGAGCGTGGGGCTGTAAACCCCAATACGGAGGTAACTCCCCCTATCAAGCCTCGAGGTAAATACGCCAAAATGCAAATTTGGAGAAGTATCTTTAAGGTGCCGGGGCTTTTCCCCCGTTTTTTTCTTAACGGGGGAAAAAGACGTAAGCCCGCTGGATTGGGTTTTTAGCTGTTAACTAGAGTTTTGCAGGATCGAGGCCTGTCCGTCTTTAAAGGCCTTAGCTTAGTTAAAGTGCTTGAGTTGCATTCAGGAGATGTATATTAAGATTATACAGGTCTTACAGAAACTAGGGTAATAAGCCCTGTCTGAGGCTTTGAAGGCCTCTGGTTTGTTAATTGAACCTAAGTTTCTAGGGGGAGACTAGTGGTAGTAGGGGGGTTAGGGTGAGAATCATGGTAATAATTGAGGGTAAATTAAGTGGTTTTGTTAATTTAAATCGTCATTTTATTATGGAGTTAGTTGTGTTAGGGGAGATCGTTAGTGTTGTTGTATATGTCAGTCGTATGTAGAACATTAGGCTGAGAAGGGAGGAGAGGGCAAGTGCAATTGCTAGGGGAGAAAGGTGATAGACTGTTAGTTCTTTTAGGATGAGTCATTTTGGCAGGAATCCAATAAGTGGTGGAAGGCCACCAAGTGAAATTAAGGTTAGTAATGAGATTGATGTGGTAGTTGGAGAGGTTGATCATAGCTGGCCGATGTCTTTGGATGTTTTGGATGAGGAAACAATAAGGATAAAAAACATCGAGGTGGTTATAAGGATATAAGTAAAAAGAGTGAATAATAGAAGGTTTTGTGATAAAGAAAGGATTGCACTTATCCACCCTAGGTGGGCGATTGATGAATATGCTATAATTTTTCGTATCTGGGTTTGATTAAGTCCGGATCACCCCCCCACCAAGGTTGAGGCAATAGCGAGTGTAAATAGGATTGAAGTTGGAAGGTTTGGTGAAGTTAGGTAGAGGAGGGTTATTGGAGGTAGTTTTTGTCATGTTGTGATGATAAGGGCTGATGAGAGAGTGGCACCTTGTATCACTTCGGGGAGTCAGAAGTGTATAGGGGCAAGCCCTAGTTTTATCGTAAGTGCAATTGTTAGTATTGTTGTAGATAGTGGTAGGGTAAGCTGATTGATGTCTCAAATTCCTGTGTGTCAGGCGTTTAATGTGCTTGAGAATAGAATGACAGATGATGCTGTTGCTTGGATGATGAAGTATTTTGCTGTGGCCTCAGTTGCTCGTGGGTGGTGTTTATTGGCTAGGATAGGAAGGATGGCTAGGGTATTTAGTTCTAGACCAATTCATGCTAGGAGTCAGTGAAAGCTGGTGGCGGTGATGATTAGGCCCAGTGCTAGGTTGGAAAGTATAATTGATAAAATTAGTGGATTCATTAGTAAAGGAGGGGTTTAACCAACATTTTTGGGGTATGGGCCCAATAGCTTCATTAGCTGACTTTACTGGAAGATCGTATATAGGTAGTACGGAGAGTTTTGGGGTCTCAGGTGCGGGTTCGAGTCCTGTTCTTCTAAGGAGGTGAGGGGTAATTATTCCCTGTATTTTACTCTATCAAAGTAATCCCTGAATGCTCGGGCACACGTCCGGGTGTTAGTTAAGGGGTGGAAGTCCTGCTAGTGTGGTTGGAAGAGAAACATATAAGAGGAAGAGTGCTAACGTGATGGGGAGAAATTGTTTTCATAGGAGGTGCATGAGTTGGTCATAGCGAAATCGGGGGTATGATGCTCGGATTCAGAGGAATCCGAGTGTTAGTAGGATAATTTTTGTAAAAAGACTAATAGAGAAGAGTTCTGTTTGTAGAGTTAGAGGGGGGCTAAAAAATAGGATGCATGATAGGGTGTTTATTATTAGGATGTTGGAGTATTCTGCTAGGAAAAATAGTGCGAATGGTCCGGCTGCATATTCAACGTTAAATCCTGATACGAGTTCAGATTCACCTTCAGTTAGGTCAAATGGGGCGCGGTTAGTTTCTGCTAAGGTTGACACATATCATATTATTGCCAAGGGTCATGTGGGGAAGATTAGTCATGTGTGCTCTTGTGTAATAATTAGTGTGTGGAGTGTGAAGGTGCCTGATAATATAATAATAGAGATTAGGATAATGCCTAGAGTTACTTCGTATGAGATAGTTTGTGCGATTGCCCGTAAGGCACCTATTAGGGCGTATTTTGAGTTTGAGGCTCAGCCTGACCATAAAATTGTGTAAACTATCATGCTTGAGAGAGCAAGAAGAAATAGTAGGCCAAAATTTATGTCAATTATGTGGTTAGGCATAGGTAGTGGGCTTCATATTATTAGAGCAAATAGTAGGGCTAGGGTAGGCGTGAGGATATACAATGTAGGAGATGCAGTGGTTGGTCGGACAGGTTCTTTGATGAAGAGTTTTACACCGTCTGCAATCGGTTGGAGTAAGCCATAGGGTCCTACCACGTTTGGGCCTTTTCGTAGTTGTATGTAGCTTAGAAGTTTACGCTCTAATAGGGTAAGGAATGCTACGGCAATGAGAATGGGGATGATGTATATAAGTGGGTTAATAGTATAGATCAGTAGTTTATGCATTATTAAGAAGGAACTTTGCTTTCCTGTAGAAAGATTTTAGATCTTTTGCATTACTTGGCTCTGCCACCTTAACAACCCCTTATTTTGAGTCAATGGGTAGCCCAGTGACTGCTTTATAAAAGTTCAGCAATTTTTGGTAAGATGTGCTTTTTGCAGGGATCTTACTATCCCGGTCCTTTCGTACTGGGGATAGTTCTACATAGATAGAAACCGACCTGGATTACTCCGGTCTGAACTCAGATCACGTAGGACTTTAATCGTTGAACAAACGAACCCTCAATAGCGGTTGCACTATTAGGATCTCCTGATCCAACATCGAGGTCGTAAGCCCCCTTGTCGATATGGACTCTAGAAGGGGATAGCGCTGTTATCCCTGGGGTAACTTGGTCCGTGGGTCAGACAGTCTAGTTAGAACTGCTGGGTCAAGTTAGTTATTTTGATGTGTTAATCTAGATAAGGTACATATCGGAGGTTGTTTTTTGCTCCGAAGTCGCCCCAACTAAAAACCGAGAGAACATGTTTGGTGGTCAGGGTTTAAAGCTCCACAGGGTCTTCTCGTCTTGTGGTAATATTCCAGCTTTTGGACGGGAAGATCAGTTTCATTGGCTTCCTACAAGAGACAGTTAAGTCCTCATTTAGCCGTTCATTCTAGTCCCTATTTAGGGGACAAGTGATTATGCTACCTTTGCACGGTTAGGATACCGCGGCCGTTGAAGGGTCACTGGGCAGGCGGGACCTTTAATACTTGTTAGGCTAAAGGCTATGTTTTTGGTAAACAGTTGGGACCATATTTTGCCGAGTTCCTTTTGTTGGATTTTGCCTTTCTTTTCTGCATACCTGTGTTGGGGTAACAGGTGGTAAGATGACATTGGGGCTAGATAGTGTGTGTCAGTCCCCTTTGTGGTCTGTTAATCACCAGTGGTCTTTCGATTCTGGTATAAGGATATGCTGAGAGAATTCTTCTCATTACTAGTTCTAGCATGGGAGTTTTTATTGGCAGATAAAATTACTCGCTTAGAGCTAGGAGGGTAGTTAAGTGATATAAATTAGCATTATTAGAAGCTTTAACGCATTTTTTGGTGGCTGCTTTGGGGCCCACTTAGGGCTATCTGTTAGTTTCTCACGGTTCGGATTGTATTCCGGGTCAATGGAGCTGTACCCCCATTGAATTTCCTTAGACTTAATGGAAGGGCTTGGCTTAGGTTTGTAGCCCTGGTGTAAGAGAAGTCTAGGGTTGAACTTAGGTTCTTTTGTTGAGTAGCCAGCTATCACCAAGCTCGGTAGGCGTATTGCCTCTATTTCTGGGTCTTCCCACCCTTTTGCTACAGGGACGGGTGTGCTCTAATGAAAAGCTGACCAGGAATAGCTCGTTTGGTTTCGGGTAGGTAGGCTAAAGTTCTCTTTGTTTAAGGTTGTTTGGCTAGACCATGATGCAAGAGGTACAAGGGTCTATCTTTGCTGCGCTGCGCTTGAGTTTTTCACTACTCTTTCATTGCTCCCCTGCGGTACTGGGAGGCTTAAGATAGTGTTTAATCTCATTTACTAGCTCAGTGCAAATGGTTTGGCTTTGTTTTAAGATTTGTTTTGTAGTGCTGTTTAGCTTAGATTTAGGCTCAAAAAGGCCAGTGTATGTGGCGTCTTCCAATTGTAAGTAGGATGCTTTGTTTAAGCTACATTTTGATATCCAAAGCACACCTTCCGGTACGCTTACCATGTTACGACTTGCCTCCTCTAGTAGGCCGAAGTTGGTTTATATAGTGCTTTAAGTATGATGAGGAGGGTGACGGGCGGTGTGTGCGCGTCCCAGAGCGATGTTAAGATAAACACTCTTGTTTGATCTTACTACTAAATTCACCTTCATGCAGGGTTTCATGTTGCATTTCGTGTTTTTTATAATAAAAAATGTAGCCAATCTCTTCCTCAACATGTGCTACACCTTGACCTGACGTGTTAGTGGGTGGGCTATTATGTCTACTGTTGGACCCTCATGGGGTAGACTGTCGACGGCGGTATATAGGCTGGGGTTGCCAGTAGAGGTTGGGTGGAACGAGGGGTATCGATTATAGGACAGGCTCCTCTAGGTCGGTATGGGACACCGCCAAGTCCTTTGAGTTTAAAGTTTTTCACTTGTAGTTCTCTGGCGGATAGTGGGGTACAGCGTACTATCAATGTTAAAGGCTTAGCATAGTAGGGTATCTAATCCTAGTTTGTTTCTAAGCTTTCGTGTGATCAAAGGGATAAGGTAAAAAAATATTTTTGTGAGCTTCCTCCACAACTTAAGTGTTTTACAACTAGTCTGTGAGTTTAATATTTTTTCCCAATAAGTGTTTCTAGTCACTATTTACGCCGTTTGTCCGTTGTCTTGGGCTTTTCGTATAACCGCGGTGGCTGGCACGAAATTAACCGGCCCTAAATATTATAGTTGGGTCAAGTTTTCACTTATGGCCCAATATTTACTACTGCTGAAATCCCGTGGGGGTGTGGTAAGACAAGGCGTCATGGGCAAAGTGGGTGGTGCCTGATGCCTGCTCCAATAATTCTTTTTGGGGGTTTTGGGCATTTTCACAGGTATGCTGAGACTTGCATGTATGATCTTAATAAAAAGCAACGGTAAGTCCAGGACCAAAACTGTTGTTTCTGGGGATTCGTTTTCCCTTCTCGGCATCTTCAGTGCCGTGCTTTTTACAGAATAAGCTACATTAAC